TGTCCGTCCGACATATCTGCTATGTTTATTTCATACCCGCCCTTTTCTTTACGCACTATTTTGCTTACTATACCCGCCGCTGTAGCATTATAGACTGTATTGTTACTCTTACTCCCATCGGGATAAATCTGACCCCTTCCCCTGTTCCCACCGACGTAGATAGGATATTTTAAGAAGTAAACATCTTTCTTAGTAGCAGGGTCCGGGGAAAGAATAGGAAAGGTGATTTCGCTATATTTCTGACCAGGAACAGGACCTATGACAAGAATATTTTTTTTAGCCGGACGATAACTCTGAAAAGACAGATTACCCATCTTTTCTTTCATTTCGGGAGAAATACGATCGGGAGGAGCTAGTTCGAATCCCTCAGGTAAAATAAGAACCGCCCCCACATTCAAAGACCCCCTTTTACCATTAGAAAGAACTTGTTTCAGTTGCATATCATAAGGGATTCTAACAACTGCTTCAAATACAGTATCGGGAAGCACCGCTTGCGGAACCTCAATATCCACGGGCTTATTAGCTAAATGGCAATTGGCGCATACAATACGCCCGGTTGCTTCTCGTGGATTTTCATAACTCTGTTGTGCAAAAATGGGATATGCGTGTGAAATAGATGTCCAAGTTATTACATATATCAACATCGCGATCGATACAGACATGGATCGAGTCATCTGCTCCCTTACCCAAGAAAAGATATTTCTATTTTGCATGGTCCAATCATTGATCCCGAAAATTTCTACAATAAATTAGGTAGGTTGCTAGTATAGTTTCCTATCCACGATTCTGCTATTTACTGGAATAATTTCACTGTAACACAGGAAAAATTCCCTGGATGAGTAGAAACATAAAGAGTGGGTAAAATTTTTAATGGTTTGTTTTGTTTATGGGCGAAGTAACAAACATTAGAATTGGATTCATATTAATTCATATTATAATATTAGTGGATTATTTTTTAGTCATTCAGTGAATGATAAATCACTACAAGTGAGGGAGATACACGATTTAAATAACGGAAGATCCAATATTTAAAAATGGTATCTAGAATGACTGGAAAAGTGGAAACAAGACCAGATATAATTTGATCATTATGAGAAAATCCAAAATCCTTGTAGACAAAACCAATCATTAGTTCCCAACCATGAGGCGAATGGAATCCAATACATAAATCAGTTAACAAAAGAATAGAAAAGGCTTTTATTGTGTCGCTTAAATTATAGAGAAATTCCCTAACCCAAGAATTAAGAATGACAAGTTCTTCATTACCCAGAATAGAATAACCACTTAGAATAGCAAAACTTATTATATTTGTTGAGAAGTGCAAAATGGTATGGATATGATCCTCATTGTGCATCTGGACCAATCGTATCGTTTCTTTGTGGATTCCTATACGAAGCTTTTGTATCTGCGTCTCCGGGTACTCCTTTATCATTTCGTCCAAAAGAAAGAGTTCTTCTAATTCTATGAATTTTTCTAGAACGTTCTTTTCTTGAATATCATTCAAAAAAGCTTCGGATTGACTAGTATTCCACCAATTAATAACCCAAGATTCCAGACTTTTATTAAATGAGAAAGAGATCCACCAAGGCAAAAATACTATAGATGCAAGATATGGAAGAAGGGGAGCGAATGCTTTCTTTTTTGTCATTTTGAATCAAATCAGTGAATTGTTAATGAAGCGGCTTCTTAGCTAGACTCTATCCAATCTGGTATTTTTATGAAACACGAGTGCTATAATATAACAAAGAGGATTCAATTACTGAGCCCCTTACCCAGTGTGGGGAAACGTGGATTCTTTAGTTCATTTCAAAATACTTCAATTGGTACGCGCAAGAAATAGGCCAATTCAGCAGCTTTTTGTTCAATTTCTCGTGGAGTCAAATTCTCATCAGTACGAGTCAGCGGAAGGGCCCCCTGACCCCTGATTTCCATATAAAGTACACGACGAGGATAAAGACCCTCTTTAGCCTCGATTCTAATCGACTGGATATCTCTCATAAGAAATCGAAGGAAGATGCGACGATTTCGTCCAGGGAATCCCCAACGAAAAATACACACTATTCCCTCTTTTCTATCGAATTGATCATAACCACTACCTACATTCCACCAAATTGTGCACCACAAATAGGAGCTAATGAACATACCTGCGATCCCATAGAAAGACATCACGATTCCCTGTGGAAAAAAAATGATTTGCTGAGACGGAAATAAGGATATCAGATTCCGACCAAGATAACTAGAAGTTCCAACCAACAGGAATCCTAGTGAACCTAAAAAAAGGATACAGGCCCAGAATAAATTACTCGCTTTTCGAGATCCCGTTATAAGTTCTATCCATATACGTTCTGATCGCCAGTTCATAATAGATCCAGTTACATTTTATTGGAATTGAGAAAATAACCCAAATGAATTTGACTTTCTGTTTTTGTTCCCAAAGTAACTCTCATCAACTAGCACTATTATGATATGTATAAATCATTAGGAATAATTCATAGAATCCGTTCAATAAAAAAAAACAACCCCGCCATATGACCGACTATAGAAATATCCGTACATATAGATACATTGACTTTCCTTTTCAGGCATCTGCCGATCCATTTGAAAATAGCTATAATGCATTTATATGTATATCCATATATAGGATATAGGGTTTTCACGTGCATAACCGCCTTTCACTTATGTGTGTTTGGAAGAAGCCACGGGTTGTACCATATTCCAATAAAATAAATGGATATTCATATTATGATCCAAGTCAAATTCTTAAAAAAAAATTCATGAGATTTGGTCCTAGACAATCTTGTTTTTTTGAACATGAATAGATAAAGAAGCCATTGCAATTGCCGGAAATACTAGGCCCACTAAAGGCACAAAAAAAGAGGGGAAGTTGAAAGTTGCCATAGACTAGATACCTCGATTTAATATTTGTACCTGTTATAAAGATATCTTATGATAAGTATATCGATTATAAGTATATAATAATAGGTACAAGAAATATAGAATTAAATAAGTGTACCCATTCCCCTTTCCTTTCTATTTTTTATTCTTGTTCTTTTCTACTTATCTTCTAATAAAAAACAAAGGCGTTTCTTACAAGTTCACAAAGAATTGGATTGCTAATGAACCCGATCCGCGGCAGATTCCTAGTAAAATAGGAATGGGAATTATCGGGGGATATATAAAAATACAGGATTTCAATTCTATATTTTCTATATTTGAATTATTCAATATCTATAATAAAGAAAATACGTAAGAAGGAAACATTCATTTTTTCTTTTCCTAATTTTAAGGAAGGGAAGAAAGAATTAACTCTTTTATCCTGTTGATAGAGTCTTCTCGATCACTAATCATGAATAGAGATAAAAAATAGATCTGGAAAAACTAATAATAAAATAAAAGTAATTATCCGAAACTTCTGATCCTTTATACTAGATCTTATGCCCTCAAATAAGCCCCCGTTCTTTGGTTTTTACTTTAGATTATAATAGATTACAATTACAATAAACTAAATACGAATTCTATTTACCAAAAATAAAGAAACGAATTTCATTTTAATGTTCTACTTGTTGGTTTAATTTGTATTCACGGGAAAGAAACCATGAAGTTGAAATAACTCGCTCAGAACACCTTTTAAAGGATTACGTGGTACGATTGGGTCGAATAAGCCTTTATGGAATAAATACTCAGCCGATTGTAAACCATCAGGTACTGTCTTATTCAATGTTTGCTCAATTACTCTTTTACCCGCAAATGCAATGTAGGCATTAGGTTCGGCAATAATAATATCTCCTAACATACCAAAACTAGCGGTAACTCCACCGGTTGTAGGAGATGTAAGGATGGATACATATAATAACTTTTTATTTGATTGATAATTATATGAAGCGGAAGATATTTTTGCCATTTGCATCAAACTCAAACTGCCTTCTTGCATACGCGCTCCCCCGGAAGCACACACTATAATAACAGGTAGAGATCCATCAGTAGCATATTCGATCAAACGGGTTATTTTCTCGCCTACTACGGATCCCATACTCCCCCCCATGAACTGAAAATCCATAACCCCAATTGCTATGGGAATACCGTTTAATTGACCTATGCCTGTTTGAACAGCCTCGGTTAACCCTGTCTTTATTTGATAAGAATCAATACGATCTTTATAAGGCTCCTCCTCCGAATGAAATTCAATGGGGTCCACAGAAACCATGTCGTCATCCATGGGAGCCCAAGTGCCTGGATCAATCGAAAGTTCGATTCTATCTGAACTACTCATTTTCAAATGATATCCACATTGTTCACAAATATTCAATTTTGATCTCAAAAACTTCTTATAATTTAATCCATAACAATTTTCGCATTGAACCCACAAATGCCTGTATTTTTTATTTATATCGAGATCATTATATTTTCCTTGCATATGGGAATCGCTTTCGTGGGAATCACTTTCATGCGAATCGCTTTCATGGGAATCACTTTCATTTGCACTAGTTTTTATATTGGAACTTGCAATGCCAATATCATTTACGTTTTCATTACAAATGTAACTATAAATATAGCTCTTACTGTAATTTTCACTATCACTTGAAATGTAACTATTAATACTAATTTCAGAATAAAGATAATTGTCAATGCATCTAGTAATGTGATTATTCCAACTATATTTAGTATCATACATGTAATGATCATAGTAGTGATTGGCACTCGTAGGCCCATTATTCAGATAACTAGAATTAATATAACTCGAAAAAGACCGTTCTAGTTCACTTAGAAACGAATGATCGTTGTCAATCTCAAAAATATGATTTTCAATATCAAAATATATGGAATAATTGTCACCATTACTATCCCTAACTAAAAAAGTGTCATCAGAGATGAAACTCCGAATGCCCCTGACATCAAATAAACGATCAACATTATCGCAACGGGAGCTCTCACGCTCCCCCCAATTATGAATGTTTTTATCTATAACGAGGTCTTCACTTCCATTAGTATTTCCAATAGGA